GAAGAATTAGCTAAAACTACTCCGGTTAATCCTCCTACAGTAAATAAGAAAACAAATCCAAATGCTCATAATATAGCTGGTCTATATGTTAATTGTGTTCCATGTAGCGTAGCTAATCAACTAAAAATTTTAATTCCTGTTGGTACAGCAATAATTATAGTAGCTGAGGTAAAATAAGCTCGAGTATCTACGTCTATTCCAACAGTAAATATATGATGAGCTCAAACAATAAACCCTAATAATCCAATTGCTAATATAGCATAAATTATCCCTAAATTTCCAAATGTTTCCTTTTTACCTCTTTCTTGAGTAATAATATGTGAAATTATTCCAAATCCTGGTAAAATTAAAATGTAAACTTCAGGATGTCCAAAAAATCAAAATAAGTGTTGATACAAAATTGGGTCTCCACCTCCTGCAGGGTCAAAGAAAGATGTATTTAAATTTCGATCAGTTAATAATATAGTAATAGCCCCTGCTAATACTGGTAAAGATAATAATAATAATACAGCTGTAATTACTACTGATCATACAAATAAAGGTATTCGATCTAATGTAATACCTGGAGATCGTATATTAATAACTGTTGTAATAAAATTTACAGCCCCTAAAATTGAAGAAATTCCGGCTAAATGAAGAGAAAAAATTGCTAAATCAACAGAAGCCCCAGCATGAGCAATTCCTGATGATAGAGGTGGGTAAACAGTTCATCCTGTTCCAGCTCCATTTTCTACTATACTTCTAGAAATTAAAAGAGTTAAAGAAGGAGGTAATATTCAAAAACTTATATTATTTATACGAGGGAAAGCTATATCAGGAGCTCCTAATATTAATGGTACTAATCAGTTTCCAAACCCTCCAATTATAATAGGTATAACTATAAAAAAAATTATAATAAATGCATGAGCAGTTACAATAACATTATAAATTTGATCATCTCCAATAAAAGCTCCTGGATGTCCTAATTCAGCTCGAATAAGAATACTTAATGAAGTTCCGACTATTCCAGCTCAGGCTCCGAAAATAAAATATAAAGTTCCAATATCCTTATGATTTGTTGAAAATAATCATTGTCGCGATTAAATGGCTGAAGTTTAGGCAATAAATTGTAAATTTATTTATGGGAAATATCTCTTTAATCAGGCTTTATAGTCAATAATGATATTAGACTGCAATTCTAAAGGAATAAATAATTTATTAAAGCTTAAGAATTAAAAGATTAATACAAATATTTTCAGCTTTGAAGGCTATTAGTTTATTTAACTTAAATTCTTATAAAATTATATAAAATATTAAAATTATTAATAATCCTCCAATAGAAATAAAATTTAAAATTAAACTTATAGATGAGATTTTTATATTGTATGTATTTTTTAATATTCATGTATTTTTTTGATAATTTAATATAAAAATTCTATATGATAATCGCAAATAAAAATATAAAGTAATTAATGTTAAACAAACAGAAACAGTTAAAATAAATAATTGATTTATACTAGTTAAATTTTGAATTACTAATCATTTTGGTAAAAATCCTAAAAATGGGGGTAATCCTCCTAAAGATAATAAATTTAAAAAAATTAAAAATTTAATAATTGGATTTATTATTGAAATGTTAAAAATTTGATTAAAATAAAATAATTTAAAATTATTAAATATTATAATAATTGAAATTGATAGTAAAGAATATAATAAAAAATAAGTTATTCATAATAATTCATTATTTATTATTGCTAATAATATTCATCCTAAATGATTAATTGATGAAAAAGCCATTAATTTACGAATTGATGTTTGATTTAATCCTCCTAATGACCCAATTAATATTGATAAAATAATTGATATTATAAAAAAATTATAACAAAAATTATATGAAATTAATATTAAAGGTGCAATTTTTTGTCAGGTTATTAAAATTAATCCATTAATTCAAGATAATCCTTCTATAACCTCAGGAAATCAAAAATGAAAGGGAGCAGCTCCTCTTTTTAATATTAATGTTGATAAAATTAAAATTTCGTTTAATCTATAAAATTGTGAAAGATTATTATTAAAAAAAAATATTAAGATAATAATAGCAAATAATAAAATTGAAGAGGCAAATGCTTGGGTTAAAAAATACTTTAATGAGCTTTCTGAGGTTAATAAATTTTTTTTATTATCATTTATTAGGGGGATAAATGATAATAAATTAATTTCTAACCCTATTCAAGCTCCTAATCAAGAATTTGAAGAAATTGTAACTAAAGTTCCAAATATTAAAGTAATAATAAAAATATTGTTTGAAATTTTTTTAATTAAAAAGAAAAGGATTATAACCTTTATAAGTGGGGTATGAACCCAATAGCTTAATTAGCTTATCTTTTTATATTTTAGTGTACGATGCACAATAGATTTTGATTCTTTTGGAAACAGTTTAATTCTGTTAAATATAATGAATGAAATTATAAATTTCATGATTTACCCTATCAAGGTAATCCTTTTTATCAGGCAATTCATT